ATTCCACTTTCTCTTTAAAGAGACATGTGATAAAAATAGCCCAGTTTCTTCAACTTCTTATCTGGATGGGAATCAAGAAAATTCAAAAAGAAAAAAAGTTGAAGAAAAAAAAGCACAATAACAAGACTAATACAGAAAATAAATATAATAAGAGATAAAAAGAAATACGACTTCCCCCTAAATATTTTAGACCTTCCCCTACAAAAAAACTCGTAATACCAACCCCATTTGTAATTCCATCAATTACTCGTCTATCAAACAAATGAATTAGTTCAGCTAATGCTCTTATTCCTTCCGTTAAGGATCTTGTATAAAAAGCATCTATATAAGCACGATTATAGGACCAATCATATAGAAAATTGATTATTTTATCCCAAAGAATTCTATTAGGTCCTCGTTTGACAAATAAATTAAGTATGTTCAAATTTTGTAAAGATGAATAAAAGGGCTTATATAAAAAGTAGGCAATAAATAGTCCGAAATACGTTATACTGACAGAAAGAGTTGCATTTTTCAAAACTTCATACCAATCAAAAAAATGATTTGAATTTTGATGTAAAAGATTTATAGACGGAGTTAACAATTTGGATAAGATATCCAAATCTATTCCTTCTTGATTGAAAGGAATTCCTATAGCCCCAACAAACAAAGGAAATAGGACTAATACAAGCATAACAAATAACATAGTATTGTCTGATTCATGAGGATAAACAAAAGTCTTCGTAGCACCAAACGGAAAGATAGTAATAAAAGGCGTATTTGTTATATTACTAGCAATTCGATAGGTCTTTTTCGAAAAAAAAGAAGTTCTTTCATTATTATTCATTGTTAATAAAGTGACTAAACACAAATCTTTTTTAATTGATTTTGGCTCTTCTTTACCCCATAGAGATATTGAATAGAAGTAATTTCTTTTTTTGCCACTGTAATTTTGAAAACAAAGGTTTAAATGTCCTTCAAAAGTAAGTAAATAAATCCGAAACATATAAAATGCGGTTAATCCGGCTGTGATAAAAGCTATTATTGCAAAAATCGGCGAATACAACCAACTATCATTAAGAATTTCATCTTTGGACCAAAAACAAGCAAGGGGTGGAATACCACAAAGAGAAAGGGTACCTAATAAAAAAGCGGTTTTTGTAATTGGGACGTGCTTTCTTAATCCGCCCATAAGAACCATATTCTGGCTTTTATCTGGAGAATATCCAACAATAGCTTCCATTGAATGAATAATTGATCCGGATCCTAAAAACAACAAGGCTTTCGAATAAGCATGAGTAATCAAATGAAATAAAGCGGCTCGATAAGACCCCATACCTAGAGCTAACATCATATAACCCAATTGAGACATTGTAGAATAAGCTAAACTTCTCTTAATATCTTTTTGCGCAAGAGCTAAAGTGGCTCCTAAAAAGACTGTTATTATACCTATCAAAGATATTAGATTCATTATGTACGGTATGACTATAAAAAGCGGAAGAAGTCGAGCTACAAGAAAAATTCCCGCTGCTACCATAGTAGCAGCATGGATAAGAGCCGAAATAGGAGTAGGCCCTTCCATGGCATCGGGTAACCATACATGGAGGGGGAATTGCGCAGATTTAGCAACCGCGCCGGCAAATAATAGAAATGCACACAAAGTAACAAAGAAAAAGTTAACCGCATTATTATAAATCAAGTTATTGAATATATCGAACAAATCTCGAAATTCGAAACTACCTGTTATCCAATAAAGACCTAAGATTCCTAATAATAATCCAAAATCCCCTACACGATTAGTTACAAATGCTTTTTGACAAGCGCTTGCTGCAAGAGGTCGTGTGAACCAAAATCCTATTAATAGATAAGAACACATTCCAACCAATTCCCAAAAAATATAAATTTGTATGAAATTCGAACTTGTAACTAATCCCAACATTGAAGTATTGAAAAAACTCATATAAGCAAAAAATCTCAAATATCCTTGATCATGAGACATATAATTGTCACTATAAATAAGAACCAGAATCCCAACCGTAGTGATTAATATTAACATAATAGAAGTAAGTGGATCAATAAAGTATCCGAACTCGAAAGAAAAATCATTATTGATGGTCCAAGACCATACGGATTGATAGATAGAAGTTTGATCGATTTGCTGAATAGATAGTTCGACCGAAAAAATAATAACTATACCTAACAAAAAAATACTAGGAAAAGCCCACATACGGCGAATATTTTTTGTTGCCGTCGGAAAAAGCAGAAGCCCCACTCCTATTAACATAGGGACTGGAAGTGGAACGAAAGGTATGATCCAGGAATATTGATATGTATGTTCCATAAAAAAATAATAACTTTTTTTTTCATTCTTAATTAATTGTTTCTGATTCGCCGGTTCTAATCTCTTATAAAAGAGATTAATAAAAAAAAAATTAAAGTATTAAAAAAAACGTAAATCAAATTTGCTATTCATAGTTATTTTGAATCTTTCCCAACTACTTCAAAAAAATGAAAAATTCAAAGCAGTCAAATGAGATAACTAAATTAGTAGTAAAAAATAAAAAATTCTTTTTTACTACGTAAGATTTTTATGAAGATGGAACAAATTAAAATTTCAATTATTATTCCCTATTACAATAATTTATGTACATAGATCAAGAGTAAAGAATTACACCAAATTAAATACTTGATTTGGATATAAATCATAAGATGACCCATACTTTTCCCCACTAAACTAAGAACTAGGTATTTTTGTTTATTCTTTGTTTATTTCGAATCATTAACTAATTCATTTCGGAACGGATTAATTGTCTTCCATTCCACTAAATGGCATTTATTTAATAACTAAGTTACTAGAAAAAAAAAAGATGAATTTTTTTTATTAGGTAGATAAAACTTGTTCGATGTTTTTTTCATATATAAATGTAGCATGTCGAAAATAGACAGAGATAAAAACGAAAGTACTTTTGCCTTTTTTATCAACTTCAACCAATTCTATTTCTATTATATGGCATAATCCAACCTATAGATATCTATTTGAATAGGTATAGAAAGGTACCCACAATAACTCCGAACTATGCATTATTCTTTCAGGAATATTTATGGAATAGAAATTGAAAAACTCCTAATATTATATTGTTTTTTTGTTCTAGTAAGATTTTATGCCATTTTCACATATTTTTTTTTTATTTTTATAAGGGTAGTATAATTTAGAGAATAAATAGACAGATAATGAAATGAATAGTAAAAAAAAAATGATTTGTTTTTAAACAATAGATGTCTTTCACATCCAATTTTATCAATGAATAACCTTTTATTTTTTGAATGGCAGTTCCAAAAAAACGTACTTCTATATTAAAAAAACGTATTCGTAAAAATATTTGGAAAAAGAGAGGGTATTGGGTAGCGTTGAAAGCTTTTTCGTTAGGGAAATCTCTTTCCACCGGGAATTCAAAAAGTTTTTTTGTTTTGTACGACAAATAAATAATAAAACACTGGAATAATTTGATTCAGCTTGACTCGAAAAATGACTTAATGTCGTTTAGAATTTAGACTCTATAATATAGAATAGGAAAATCGAAATAAAAAAAAAGTAAGTAACTATTTACATTCCCTAATATTTTGAACCAATTTCTTTGTCTACTGTTTTCAAATAAAAAAAAAAGTACCATTTTTTATTTGAAAACAGAATTAAGACAAACTCGAAAGTTTCACCTTTCTTTTTATTTAAATCTTTTTTTTAGTCCCAGGGTGGGGATTCCTATTTTCCCCAGCACCCGAACCACTTCTAAATAACACAATAATAATTTTTTTTTTCTATTTAGACTCTACAAGAAGGGATATAAAATTTTTAGGCAAACTCAACGTTAGGAAAAATTAATGGGTTGTTGAAACTAATTGATTAAGTATAAAACTTTTTTGTAACTTTTTGAATCATTATTTTTCTGAATCACTATATATACCATATACCCCAGACCCCGCACTTTCACTCCAATTGAGAAAAGCACCCTTTCCCATTTAGACCGATATTGTATACGAATAGTATGAGAATTTTAAGTGATTCAAAAAAATCCTATGTTTGAAAGGAAGGATCAATCAAAAAATATATATCTTTATAATTTGAATTTAGAAAGAAGTTTTTGAAGTCGAGTACAATTACGCTAGAAATCAAAAATTTTTTATATAATATGGTCCAGCCCAATACCTAATTGTTTGGTTTGATAAATCCTAGCACAAATTAATACTGAAAAAAAAGTAAGAATGACAACAATACAAAAATTATAAAAAAAAGGGAAAGAACATTTTTTTTAGTTTTTCCCTAGATTGAAGTTAGAACTATTTAATTACAATCGTTACAACAGTTCTAGTTTATCAAAACATAAACTATGAAAACTTCCATTGTTGAGTTAAATAAAACGTAAATTTTAATAACTAAATAAGACGACAAAGGGGGAAATCTTTGAATCTCTATTTAAATGCATTTTTATTCATCAATTTGAATGCTTCCTAAAAAGGATTTGATTGAAATTGAGTCTTTCAATCTCGACGATTGACTAAAAATAGGCTATTATAATTTTGAGCAAGCCGCTATGGTGAAATCGGTAGACACGCTGCTCTTAGGAAGCAGTGCTAGAGCATCTCGGTTCGAGTCCGAGTGGCGGCATAGCATCTTCGAAAAGATATAAAAAAAAGTCCTTTAATGAATTTAATTTATGATTCCCATTCTGTATCCTTGAGGAATTCTCACTTTTCATTTTTTTTTTATTTATGATATTTTCAACTTTAGAGCATCTATTAACTCATATATCCTTTTCGGTCATTTCAATTGGAATTACAATTCATTTGATAATCTTATTAGTCGACGAAATCAAGGGACTATATGATTCATCAGAAAAGGGGATGATAGTTACTGTTTTCTGTCTAACAGGATTATTAATCACCCGTTGGATTTATTCGAGGCATTTCCCATTAAGTGATTTATATGAATCATTAATCTTTCTTTCATGGAATTTCTCCATTATTCATAGGATTTTCTATTTTAAAAATCATCAAAATCATTTAAGCACTATAACCGCGTCAAGCGCTATTTTTACCCAAGGCTTTGCTACTTCGGGTTTTTTAACCAAACTGCATCAATCCGGAATACTAGTACCCGCTCTCCAAGTCCAGTGGTTAATGATGCACGTAAGTATGATGGTATTAGGCTATGCAGCTCTTTTATGTGGATCATTATTATCCACGGCTCTTCTAGTCATTACATTTCGAAAAGTTATAAGAATTTTTGGGAAAAGCAATCATTTTTTAAATGGAAATGAGTCATTTTGCTTCGGCAAAATCCAATACATGAATGAAAAAAGTAATGTTTTACTAAATACTTATTTTATTTCTGCTAGAAATTATTACAGGTATCAAGTGATTCAACAATTGGATCATTGGAGTTATCGTATTATTAGTTTAGGATTTATCTTTTTAACCATAGGTATTCTTTCGGGAGCAGTATGGGCTAATGAGGCATGGGGATCATATTGGAATTGGGACCCCAAGGAAACTTGGGCATTTATTACTTGGACTATCTTCGGAATTTATTTACATACTCGAACAAATACAAATTTTGAAGGTGTAACTTCTGCAATTGTGGCTTCTCTCGGCTTTCTTATAATTTGGATATGCTATTTTGGAGTCAATCTATTAGGAATAGGGTTACATAGTTATGGTTCATTTAATTAACATCTACTTGAATTGAAGAAAGGGCTTGATAAATACAAACAGAGGACAACACATATATCAAAACGAAATGTAGTGTAAGACGCCGAGAACCTTTTGAATCAAGTAGTGCGGGTGATTCAAAAGGTTCTTACAAACGCCAAAGGCGTCGGTTCACAATTCAAATTCAATTTTTTGAACTTCTTTTTTTTATTTAACTTAAAGAAAAAAGACTTCTTTTTTCATTGGACAACGAACTATTAAAAAAAAAAACGGGATTGCTTTTTGATTTTTTTTGTTTTATTCATGAAAACTATCTATAAAAAAAAATTAGATATAATAGCTTCGACCTTGTCCACTGATAGTGAGAGAACGAAATCCGGATAAATACCAATACCTATTACGGGTAGAAGAATAGAGATCAAAACAAATAACTCTCGTGGTCCAGAATCAAAAAAATCAGAGTTTGGGACATTCAATAACTTGTACCCATAGAACATTTGTCGTGACATAGATAATGAATAAATAGGAGTTAATATCATTCCAATTGCCATTACAAAAGTGATTAGTATTTTTGTCAGTAACAAAAATTTTTGGCTGGTAATTATTCCCAAAAATACTATTAATTCCGCAACAAAACCACTCATGCCCGGTAATGCAAGGGAAGACATCGATAAGATACTGAATAGCGTGAATATCTTTGGAATTGGGATAGCCAGCCCGCCCATTTCGTCGAGATAAGCAAGACGTATTCTATCATAACTCGTCCCTGCCAAGAAAAAAAGTGCAGCACTAATAAACCCATGAGAAATTATTTGTAAAATGGCTCCGTTAAGTCCTGTATCGGTTATCGAGCCAATTCCTATAATTATGAAACCCATATGAGATACGGAGGAATAAGCTATTCTTTTTTTTAAATTCCGTTGGCCAGGAGATGCTAAAGCTGCATAAATTATTTGCATTGTACCTACTATCATGAACCAGGGAGAAAATATAGAATGAGCGTGCGTTAATAGTTCCATATTGATCCGAACCAACCCATACGCCCCCATTTTTAATAAGATTCCGGCTAAAAGCATACAAGTACTGTAATGCGCCTCTCCATGGGTATCTGGTAACCATGTATGGAAGGGTATAATCGGTGATTTGACAGCAAAAGCAATAAGAAATCCAATATAGAATATTATTTCCAGCGCCACAGGATACGATTGATTAGCCAATGTTTCGAAATTTAATGTTGGTTCATTGGAACCATATAAACCGATACCCAAAACTCCTATTAATAGAAAAACAGAACCTACTGCAGTGTACAAAATAAACTTTGTAGCTGAATAAAGACGTTTCTTTCCACCCCACATGGATAGAAGTAGATAAACGGGAATTAATTCTAACTCCCACATGATAAAAAAAAGTAAAAGGTCCCGAGAAGAAAATGATCCGATTTGACCACTGTACATCGCTAACATCAGGAAATGGAATAGTCGGGAATTCCGAGTAACTGGCCGAGCCGCTAAAGTAGCTAAAGTGGTAATAAATCCCGTCAGTAAAATAGGTCCTACGGAAAGTCCATCTATTCCCAATTGCCAATCAAAATCAAAAAAGTTGATCCATTTATAATCCTCTGCCAGCTGGATTAATGGATCGTCCAATCGGAAATGATAACAGAATGCATAGGCCGTTAGAAGGAGTTCTAAGACACATATATATATAGTATACCCCCGAATCACCTTATTTCCTCTATGAGGGAGAAAGAAAATTAAAGAACCCACGGCTATCGGAAAAACTACAATTATTGTTAACCAAGGAAAATTATTCGTAGTAAAGACAAGATACACTTGGACCATAAAAACCCGTGCTCGAAAAGAGAATATATTCTTATTTTGTTTTTCTTTTTCGAGTACGGGTTTTGTCAGTAATCGGTAAAAAAAAAATAAACTGTATTCAAAATGTATTCAAGTGGGGTTTTCGGGAACGTATCAATAAGCTAGGCCCATGCTTCGAGTTGTTTCATGCCATAAATAAACTCGAACACTCAAGAAATCTGTTGGACAGGCGGATTCACATCGCTTACAACCAACACAGTCCTCTGTTCTTGGAGCTGAAGCAATTTGCTTTGCTTTACATCCGTCCCAAGGTATCATTTCTAATACATCCGTGGGGCAAGCTCGGACACATTGAGTACACCCTATACATGTATCATAAATCTTTACTGAATGTGACATTGGATCTATCAATTTTTGAACTCTTAAATTTTCGATCTAGTCAATTTGCAAACATCATATATTTAAACACCAGATGAATCAATGATTTACCAGAATTTTTCTAATTAATCCACTTCCGGCTCAACTCCTAAAAGGGAACAAGGATACTTTGATTTCTTCCAGTTTCACAAACCTGATCGAGGTTACGACATATTATATATGCTAAGTCGAATTGATGACTATTATTCTAAATACTACTTATTCAACAAAGTTGATTGGTTGATACGAGTCGATTTTCTGTTACGATAAATTGAGGAAACAATAGCTGATCCAATAGCTGCTTCAGCGGCTGCAATAGCTATAACAAAAATTGAGAAAATATCTCCTTTTAATTGTCGACTATCAAAAAAATCAGAGAATGTTACGAAATTTATATTAACTGCATTTAGTATAAGTTCAAGACACATCAAAGCCCGAACCATATTTCGGCTTGTAATTAATCCATAGATACCGATAGAAAATAAATAGGCACTCAAAACAAGTACATGCTCGAGCATCATTGACCAACTCCCTACCGATTTCGATTTATTTCAATATGAACAATAATTCAAGTAATTTGATTGCTTAGAATCTAACAAGTATGGAACAAAAAACTATAGTGGTAATATATCGAATAAAACAATTTCAATTTTCATTTTCTATTTATACATGAATAGTATTCAACTAGAATTGAAGGGAAATGGATGTGATAACACAGAAAAAGGTTAAATTTGGATTTCTGTTGCTCGTTAGAAAGATTTTTTACTGACGAGCAACAGAAATTGCACCTATCAAAGCAACTAAAAGAATTATTGAAACGAGTTCGAATGGAAGAAAAAAGTCTGTTGATAAATGAATTCCAATTTGTTGACTATTACTTATCAAATCTTGTTCTATAATCTGGTTGAATCGTGTAGTCCAAATAATCCCGTACCACGACGTATCTAGAATAGTAGTGATTAGTGAAAAAAAAATACTTGTACAAACCAGAGAAGTAACCCCATCACCAATAGTCCAAAGATTAAAATGAAAATCGTTGGAATAGTCTGAACCATTCATGAACATTACAGCAAATATGATTAAAACATTTACAGCCCCTACGTAAATAAGGAGTTGTGCGGCAGCTACAAAATGGGAATTTGATAGAATATAGAATAAGGATATACAAACAAGAACCAATCCTAAAGAAAAGGCCGAATAAATTGGGTTAGTAAGTAATACCACTCCCAGACCTCCTAATATAAGACCCGATCCCAGAAAAACTAAAAGAAAATCATGTATTGGTCCAGGCAAATCCATTATATTAAAATAAGAGATAAATAAATCGAAATGTTTTTCATGACCTTATTGAACCGACCAGGAAATTTGTTTTATGAGGCATTCCCAATTGAATTAAATTCTAATCTACTAAGTGGAAATTAATGCGAGTACAGTAGAGCTATTGCATCAATTTTGTTCTTTTCTTTATTCGAAATAGCAATTTGAAATTGAAACTATATAGTTCGAAAAAATTATGTATATGTATATATTAATAGACTTTCAATACAAATTGAGTTGTACTTCTCATCACCCAATCAATAATTGGGCTTTGTAGTTATTAAACAAGCAAAGAAAAAAATTTTATTCCTTTATACCAAATATACCAAAACCGAACCTTAGTAATTGGAAATTAAGAGGTTTACCCATTTTTTCTTTGAGGCGAATTCAAAACTGTTCGAATTGTAAAATCGTCAATGACTGACATTGGTAAACGACCTAAAGCAATTTGATTATAATTCAATTCATGACGGTTGTAAGTAGCAAGTTCATATTCTTCAGTCATTGATAAACAATTTGTTGGACAATACTCAACGCAGTTACCACAAAAAATACAAATTCCAAAATCAATACTGTAATTAAGCAATCGTTTCTTTCGAATATCTGTTTCCAGTTTCCAATCAACAACAGGCAGATCTATAGGACATACGCGAACACACACTTCACAAGCAATACATTTATCAAATTCAAAATGGATTCGACCACGAAAACGCTCTGATGTGATTAATTTTTCATAAGGATATTGAATAGTTACAGGTAAACGATTTGCTTGGGATAAGGTAATCATGAAACTTTGCCCAATGTACCTTGCAGCTCGTATTGTTTGGTGACCATAATTCATGAATCCAGTTACCATATGGAACATATCGTAAATATCTTTGAATAATTTGAGTTTTTTTCTTTCTCTTGTTTGAGACAAGTGGTAAATTTAAATATAGTATTTCCTTTTTTCGTTACAGCGAAAGAAGTTGGGAAGAAGTTGTTAATAATAGATTACCGAGAGAAATAGGTAAAAGAAATTTCCAACCAAGATTTAATAGTTGGTCCATTCTTAGTCTAGGTAAAGTCCATCTTGTTGTAATAGAAATGAACAAGAACAAATAAGTTTTAGCTAATGTAATAAAGATACCAATCGTCGTTCCAAAAATTCCATCCACTTTATTTATTTCAAATAGCTCAGGAACAAATATATATGGAATGTAAAGATTCCAACCGCCCAAGTAAAGAACTGTTACAAATAATGAGGAAACTAATAGATTTAGATAGGAAGCAACGTAAAATAAACCAAATTTGATTCCTGAATATTCGGTTTGATAACCTGCTACTAATTCTTCTTCTGCTTCTGGTAAATCAAAAGGTAATCTCTCGCATTCCGCTAGGGAAGAAATTAGAAAAACGATAAACCCTATAGGTTGACGCCACAAATTCCACCCCCAAACCCCATATTTGGATTGTGCCCCAACTATATCAACTGTACTTGAACTGTTAGATAATCATAGTCGGTGAGAACATTACTGTTCCCATCGCTATTACAAAACCGTACATGAGATTTTCACCTCATACGGCTCCTCAGGGCCACAAATAAATGAAATGTAAGGACCGGTTCAGTATTAGTTATCTTGATATGGGTATAGGATAAATAGAGTCAAAATTTAGCGTAGGGTCCCCAATTAGACCAATGGAATTCTGTCTGCTAGAAGGATAAAAAAAAAGAGGATTTCTGAATTAATCTCATCCTTTAAAAATTTCACTTTTTCTGTGTTGAGTAATAACTTAATTAACCCTTCAATAAAATACTCCTTGTAGAAATATCAATAGATATTTCAACCCATCCTTTTATTTTCGATTACGCGAAAAAGAATTAGACATTACATTAATTAGTTCATGAATGATGACACCAATTTGATTTCTATGAATATATGAAAGACAGAATAAAAGGATCCCGTTTTTTATTTTTTTGATTGTAATTGTATTTTTTCTACTTTTTTTGTTCCTCTTCTTCTTTCTGAGAAAAGGGGGGTTTAAAAAAAGGTAAAGGATTATTTCGTTCCTGATAGTCATTTCTTTAATTGGTGGATAGCAGTATACTCTGGATCGGAATTGTGGGGAGTACTGCCTGATCATTTCTACCAACTTAAAGCCCCAATTAGTATTCTTTTTATGTTATGCCGAAGTATCCTTTTAGATAATTTACATAACCTCCATTACTAATCCGTTGTGTGTATTTTGGTGTTCCTTACTATCCACCCATTTTTTTTTTCAATCTCCTGTTTTGGAATATATGTATTGTAATACATACAACCGCTAGTGAAAATTCCATATGGTTGATCTTTTAAACCCGCTTCAAGCTAGGATGATCAATCAACCAATCTTGGGGTAAAGGGCTTCTTCCACTTTTGTTTTGTTTACTTCCCCTTAATTCTTGTACATAGGAAATGAGACTCAATCCACTTTACTGCAAATTGATAAGTTGTTTTCTTTCACTCATATATAACTATCTAATTTCCTTTATTAACCTAAAGAATAAATGAATAAAAAAATGAAGATATCTATTCAATTTCTTTTTTTCTATAGCGAAAAGAAAAGGAAAAGAATAGGAAAAAGAAAAGTTTAGGTTTTAGCGAACCGCACGTAGAGATATTGATAAAACACATAAAGTTAATGGTATTTCATAACTAATCGATTGAGCAGCTGCTCGCAGACCACCTAAAAAGGAATATTTATTATTTGATCCATATCCGGACATAAGAAGTCCAATAGGAGCAATACTTGAAATGGCAATCCATAAAAAAATACCGATATTGAGGTCAGCTAAAACAAGGTTATAACTAAAAGGAATTACGGAATAACTTAGTAGAATTGCTATGACTGCTATAGATGGTCCAATACTGAATAAAAAAGTATTTCCTCTAGATGGAAGAAGATTCTCTTTGAAAAGTAGTTTTGTCCCATCTGCTAAAGCTTGAAGAATTCCCAAAGGGCTGGCGTATTCAGGCCCAATACGTTGTTGTATTCCTGCGGATATTTCTCTTTCTAACCAGACAATTACTAGTACACCTATTATGATTCCCAATACAGGAGTCAAAATAGGGACAAGCATCCATATGATCCCATAGACCTCTTCTAAGGATTCCAATCTGGAAAAAGAATTGATATCTTGTATTTCTGTTGTATCAATTATCATTTTAACGATCAACTTCTCCCATAATGATATCTATACTACCTAGTATCGTCATAATATCAGCCAATTTTCTTCTTTTAACTAATTGAGGAAGAATTTGCAAATTGATAAAACCCGGCGGGCGAATTTTCCATCGCCAAGGAAACCCACTTTGATCTCCTATCAGAAAAATTCCCAATTCTCCTTTTGGGGCTTCGACTCTTACATAAAGTTCTTGTTTCGGCAATTCAAAAGTAGGAGAAGGTTTTTTACTAATGAAGCGGTCTTCAAAATCATTCCATTCTTGATCGCTTTCTCTATCAAAGCATCGGATTTCTAAATTCTCATAGGGTCCTCCCGGAATTCCTTCCAAAGCCTGTTGAATAATTTTTATGGATTCCGTAATTTCACCGATTCGAACTAAATACCGAGCTAATGAATCTCCTTCTTTTTGCCACTGGACTTCCCAATCAAATTCGTCATAAGACTCATAATGATCAACTTTACGAAGATCCCAGTCTATTCCAGACGCTCGTAGCATTGGTCCTGATAAACCCCAATTTATTGCTTCTTCTCCACCAACAATTCCTACCCCTTCAACTCGTTCTAAAAAAATAGGATTTCGCGTAATAAGCTTTTGATATTCAACAACCCCGGTTAAAAAATAACCGCAGAAATCCAAACATTTATCTATCCAGCCATGAGGTAAATCAGCCGCTATTCCTCCGATACGAAAATAATTATGCATCATTCTCATACCGGTGGCAGCTTCGAATAGATCATATACTAATTCTCTTTCTCTGAAAATATAGAAGAAAGGAGTCTGTGCACCAATATCTGCCATAAAAGGGCCAAGCCACAACAGATGAGAAGCTATACGACTCAACTCCAACATAATTACTCTGATATAGCTAGCTCTTTTAGGTACTTGAATATTTCCCAACTGTTCTGGTCCATTTACAGTTATAGCTTCTGTGAACATCGTAGCTAAATAATCCCAACGGGTTACATAAGGCAGATATTGTATAATTGTTCGGTTTTCCGCAATTTTTTCCATTCCTCTGTGTAAATAACCCAATATTGGTTCACAGTCAATAACATCCTCACCATCTAGAGTAACGATGAGACGAAGAACACCGTGCATTGATGGGTGGTGAGGTCCCATATTGACTATCATAAAGTCTTTTCCTGTAGCTAGTATACTCATAGGTTTTTCCTCTATTCATTCTTACATGAATTGTTGAAAGTGATAAGAAGTTCATCAAGATTCAAAATCGAATAAATCAAATAATTCAAAATTGTTTTTTAAATTAACGATTTTTTGACTCCCGAATATTCAACTGACTAATTAATTCTTTATAACGTACTCTATTTTTCTTTGACAAATAAGCTAGGAGACGTTGGCGTTTTTCCAGAATTTTCCGTAGACCCCTTTGAGATGAATAGTCTTTTCTGTGCAATTCTAAATGTGAAGTAAGTCTTTGGATTTTATTGGTGAAACAGAATACTTGAAATTCAACCGATCCGCTGTTTTTTTCTTTTTTTTCTTGAAAAATAACTGAGATAAATGAATTTTTTACCATAAAACAAAATCCCCCCTTTTTTTTTTAATATGAATTTTACTGATCAGTAATAATAATGCTAGTTACTTGAATTTAATATATACAACAATCTTAAGTTCGTTATGAACGTCCTAGAGAATCAATAATAAATCAATCCAATTTTCAATTTGATTACGGATCCAAAAGGATGGTATATTTATGCAAAAGAGAAAAATTTAGACCTAAAAAAAAGATTTTGTTGATTCATTTATGGATCTAATTGATATGTATATAATTTTGATATGTATATAATTAAATTAGTATCATGTATCAGACTGGAATCTAAGACAAGACATGTGTACATTTCTTTGTTTTCATATCCCAAACATGGGATATGATAGATAGGAAAAACGTACTATTAACGACTTTTCAATCGTGGATACATATGTATCCTTACCATACTGAAACGACTGCCATTATTAGTATTAAACCAATAACGATTCATACAAATTAAATCTTCTAATCGATAATTGGGCCAAATAAAGAACTTTAATTTAATTAGTTTATTTTTCTCTCTAGCAAGATCTTTGCTTTTAGCCAAAGTGTGACCGCTGTTTTTTACGTTTTTAATAAAAAATACTGGATTTCTATGCATACCCTTTCGATTCTTTGAATTGAAACAAATTTGAGTTCTCAACTCTCTGCGACGTTTAGGGAATAAAATATTTTCAGGAACAAGCAAATCATAATGATTTTTGTGTCTACTTCCAGTCATTTTTTGCTGTCTTGCAATGGATTCATCAAAATTTTTCTTATCAATATATCCTTTTTCTCGGTATCTTTTAGTAATTTTGTGCTTATTCGTATGAACTAATGAAATACCTACGGTTTGATATATAAAAAATTGTCCATCATTTTTTACATACAGACGAAGGGGTTCGATAATCAACATTCCCGTTTCCATCAATTCTTGAAGAGTTAAATCCTTTTGAAGCGTCAAAATATCCAGACAGATTTCTTCCGTTTCAATATAGGATATAGCAATTTCTTTGGGATTTCTCAGGCGAATCAGGAAAGAATACATGTTGATATTATTGATTATTCTTTGATTTAAAGAATCACCCCATTTCAACTGAAAACACAAATTTTCTTTTAAGAAGGAATCAAGTTCTACTTCTGTATTGATGAAATAAAGTTCTCTTTCTGTGTTTCGCTTGTATTGCTTTTTATTTTTAGGTTTTTTTATGTCCGATCCCGTATAATTTTCTTCAACATCTTTTTTTTGGTTTGAGAGAACTGATCCAAGACTTATTTGCTTTTGTGCATCTGATCTCGGATTCCCTTGGCCTGCGGGTTCTTTTTCTTCTTGACTTTGTGAATCAAAGTCAAGATATTTTTTTTGATGGTATGATACAAAAAGATCTGCTTTTTTCTTTATAATTATATTTTTCTTCCAATTTTCAGTTCCATTAAAATTGAAAAAAAGCAGTTTGGTTGGTATGATCCAGGGTTTCATTCGATATGCATTCCAAAGTCGCACGAATTCTGGGAAGAACCAAAGCTCCTGGTTTGATATAGGCCGACTTAGTCTTTCTTCATTCATTCTCCTCCAATCAACCCCGAATTCAATAGCGACCTTATTTCTAAGGCAAAAGTTGAGAATTCTCCAATCAAAATATTTTCTATCCGAATTTTTCTCCCTACCCATAATATCATCTTCTCTTAGATAATTATTGATAGGGCTACCTTCCAACATAGCAAATAATTTGCCTTTCTTTATATTGTAATTATAAAAAATATTGTAATTATAAAAAAATTCTTCTTTATTATTTACTTGGACTGGTGATCTATCAATATACAAGTCTTTCTTATCTTCATAATTAATCGATTTATATGATAAAAGATCATATCTACAGTGTTTTTTAAACTTAGAGTTTTGATTCCGTAATGGGTCTGCTTCAAAAAAATTTTGTTTTTCGCAATGCGTTAAGCTGTTTTTTTCATTTTTTTCATATGAATCTCTTTTAGTTAAATCCTTATTTTGAACCATACATTGTTGATTGATTCTATTTCGCCATTCTTGTGGTACTAATTTAGCCGATCTAATCGGAGATATATCATGTTGATATTGATAATGACTGCTTAACCAGGTTTTCCATTCATTCATTCCAAAATTCAAAAAAGGTTTATGTCTTAATTCATAATTAAATATTCTTTGTTTTTCAAAAAAATCTTTTATTTCATTCTTAAGAAATAGAGATGTTCCGTGATATTGAAGAATGAATCTTAAATTATAAAAGTTAATAATTTGGGTTTGAAACAATTTGTAAAATACATATGCTTGTGATTGTGAGAAAGACGATAAATCACAAGAAATCTTTGAATTCTTATTCTTAATCGTAGAAAGTGATTTTTTTATAGTCAAAATAAAGTTAATTTTATTTTGATTTGTTTTATTAATTATTTCCTGATTTACTTCATTATTGTAGACGTTTTTATCAAGAAAAGATTTTCCATTGATTCTTGGAATAGTAAGGATAGATAGAAAAATATTTATGTATATCTTTTCAATAAAAAATTTTATAAAAAAATTGTATTTACGGATTAATCGAGTATTTCTTTTTTTTAATATCTGCCAAATTTTTTTTGATGATTCTAATATTTTAGCACAATAACTTGTTTTGTTCGAACTAATATTTATTTCTTGAGTTAGTGATCCTTTTTTCTTTTTTTTTGTAATTTTATCTATTTCATTTTTGATTATGCTTGTTCTATTAGTCAGATTTTGCAGTTTTTTTTCTATCAGTGAGAAATTTGTCCAATCCATAGATGAAATTTCAATAGATGATTCGTGAATCATCTGAATTAAATTTTTTTTAGTTTCGTGCAATTCATCGATTTCTTTCAATGTTTCTCTTTCTTTCAATGTAAATAAGTTTCTTTTTAAGATTCCTTTTTTTCTTCTTTTTAGAAATGGAATCCTTTTCATGACCCATTTTTTGGTTTCTTTTGCGATTTTTCGAAGCAATTTTATTTGTTTTTTTAAAACTCTTAAAACTATAAATTTCGATTTTATAATTTTTTTTTTGAGTTCTTGAAAAATGGGTTCAAAAAACGAAGATTGTTTTTGGCGAAAACCACAAGTCCGGTAGCTTTCCAGTCCCAAAATTGTTAAAAAACAAAAATCATTTTCTTGTTCATTTATTGAATCTTTATCAGGGGATTCTATCTTAGATCTGTGCCAGGGTTTCAGGCGAAACGGGAATAGAATCTTTATCTGCATACCCTCTGTTAACCAGTTTTTCGGAAATTCTGTTTCGGATAATTGAACACCATCATAGGTGCATTTAACATGCATTTCCCGACTCCAATCCTTTAAATCCTCGGACCACTCGGGATTTTGGAATAATAGTATGCGGACAATATTTTTAGCTATTATCAATGAAGGTAATATAATATATTTTCTAAGAATCGATTGGATTACTAACACATAACCTCTTACTGCGTGACCCAAAACAAGGATTTCCCAGTTGTCCGCTATTTCACTACTTGCTGTTTTG